ATTGCCATAAATGTACAAAGTAATATTTCCATTTATTCATCAAAAGAGGTGTATCCGTTAAAGACAGAATTGATTTTCCTTGATGTCTAACATAATGCATGAAAAGATCCTGACGAAGCCATAAGCCGATCGGAAAATCATTAGCAAAGACTTCTTCTACATGATGCTTTATTTTTGCAAAGAAAAATATTCGTTCAAAAAAGACACCAAAAGATGTTAATCGTAAATGAGAAGATTCATTGCGGAGAAAAAGTAAGACGGATTCGTATTCACAAACATGAGAATTATACAGGAACAAGAAAAATCTTGGATTACTTTTTGAAAAAAGAGTAATCGATTTATTTGGAAAGTCTTTTGTACTAATAAAAGTATTACGATTATAATAGTCGTGAAGAAAAAGCCCTAATAAATGCAAAGAAGAAGCATCTTTTACCCAACAGCGAAGGGCTTGAACTAAGGTTTCCAAATGAATCGGAAAGGGTATTAGTACATCTGATATATAATTTAAATGTGTTAATTTATCCTCTAAAAAGGGAAATATTGAATGAATTGATACTAAATTGTAATACTTTACAAATGCTCTGCCTGTTAAGGAAGATACTAATCCTAGGGCAAAGGGTATTTCCACAACGACTGCAAATCCCTCTGATATCATTTGAGAATACAAATTTTCATTGAACCCAAATACTTTATTTTGGTTAGAACGATTCTCGTAAATAAGAAAATGATTCCTTTGATACATTCGAAAAATTAAACGTTTTACAATCAGTAAACTATATTGATTGTCATAAACCACATTTTCTAATAAATTCACTCTATTTAAACCATGATCACGAACAAACGCATACATATACTCCCGAAAGATAAGGGGGTATAGGAGTTCATATTTCCCGGATCTATCTAGTTCTAAACATCCTTGAGATTCCGCCATTTGAAATTAGATTTGAACCGAAAATAGGATGGGATATATTGGGTTATCAAATGATACATAGTACGATAGAGTTACAACAAGGTAGTTATTATATTACTAATATATTAAAAAATAAAGGAGGATACCTCGTAAAAAGGTACGATTTAAAAAGGACCCTCTATTCTCTCTTTTTTTGACCAATTTATTTATGTTCATTCTCGGCTAACAAGATGGTTAGAAATCCTTTATTTTTGCAATCCAATCGCTCTTTTGATTAAAAAAAACCTTTATCAATATACTGCCTCCTTCATACACATTTATTTCTACTCTATAACGGAGATAGAAAAAAGTTAGGATTTAAAAAAAATCGATAATATGCTCATGGTAAAAACCTTTCCCCGCGTCAAGCACTAATATAGTTTTAACGTCTAATTAGATCGGGTAATCATTCAAAAATAAAAATTAAGAACGGGAGCTCGTTACTTTTTCTTTTCCTATAATTGGAACCTATAGTTAGGGTCTATCCATATATTTCTTCGACCTAACTTTCAATTTAGTTTTGATTTCTTTTCTTGTTAAATTTATTTTCTTCCAAATAAAAAATTCAAACAAGTTAAACAAGGTTTGGTCTGATTCCCATAACAGTAATAATGAACTATTCTTAGAATTCTCTATTAATACGACATGCTGCTTTTTCCAGTCATTCCTTTCAAGATCAGTCGCGGTCTTACAAACTCTACTGATGATATAGACGAATCCTTTGCTTCATACAAATGTGTAAAAGATGCTAGCCGCACTTAAAAGCCGAGTACTCTACCGTTGAGTTAGCAACCCGAACTCAAAAAATTAGAATGTATAGAGACAATCGGAATCCCAATAAATAAAGAAATTCAAAAAGAAATTAAATTGTACAGCGCAATCAAAACTATTTTAAAAGGCAAAATAACAAAAAAAAAAAAAAGAAAAATCTATAATAAATTTTGAACATAATAAAATAAAGATGAACCAACGAGCAGAGATAAATGGATTCTTTTATCTATATTATGAAATTATACTTATTTGATACACTGTTGTCAATAGAAATGGGAATGTTGATAAAAGAATACAATAAAAATAAAAAATAAATTGACAAATTGAATTTCAATTTGTCAATTTATTAAAATAAGAAAACTAAGAATTTATGCTGGGTTGGCATTATATATAGAACCGATATAGAGACATAAAGGATGTAGACGGATAAAAAAAAATGAAATAGAAAAACTCCAGGTTTATTCAATTAATATCAATCAATCTAAGTCAAAAAGAAAAGATTAGACAAAACTCTATAAAAATTATCCGTACCTTTTTTCAGTTCTATATATTTCAAATATATATATCTATATTTTATTAATTTACTTTTGATTGGTCATTAGGGCGAAGGTTCATAAAAACACCTGCCTTCTTTGAAATATCATGAACAGTTCCTGTAGGCTGAGCGCCTTTTTCAAGGTAATATAGAATAATCGGAACATTTAAATAGGTTTGATTCTTTATCGGATCATAAAAACCCACTTTACAAAGAGCTCTTCCTTCTCTTCGGGAGCGAACATCAATTGCAACTATTTGATAAATGGCTCATTGGGATAGATGTAGATAAGCCCCCCCGAGAAACGTATAAGAAATTTTCACCTCGTACGGCTCAAGAAAATGCAAGTTCTATTTATGTATAGAATTCTAATGTTAAATATATCTTCAAAATAATTACACCAAGAATTCTCTTTCTTTATCATAGGATTTAACTACTTGTTGTTTATTATTCTTTCTCTATCCACAAAATTATTCGTATTTGTTCTCATAACTCAAGTAGGATAACTCCCCAAGGAAACAATTTGCTTTATTGAGTGGTCTCTAATCCCCTTTCTTTTTGCCTGTTGCCTTTCGAATCGATTTTTCTTCTTTATTTTAATCTAGTTCTTGTTGTTGAGACAATTGAAAACGGTATTTCCTTGTTCTAAGATCCTTTATCTTTCTTTGCCTTGAATCATTGGGTTTAGACATTACTTCAGTGATCTTTAATCGTTTCAATCAAAATGGCAGCAACATACCTTTTTTTTTGTAATTTCCCTGTATCACCGAACCATATTAATGGTGGATTCCTGTGTAATACACTTTTGATTTGATCGAAAAGTTTTTACAAATTCCAACTAATTTGAATTTAAGACTTGCTTAAATTTGATGCTTTCGATTTCCATATTGAAAATATACTTAACAAAGTTGTCCCAATTTTTTAATTGATATTAACCCTAGATTCTTGCCTCCAATAAATGAATCAATACGTTCTGCTCGAACTCCATCTTGTGGGATACAGTGTGCACCACCCCCCCCCCACCAAAAAAACAAAATAAGCGTTCTAGTGGAACAGAACAAATGATGTCGAGCCAAAAGCATTTTCAGTGCTATAAAAAAAATGGTGGGTGTAAGAATCCACAATGGATCGTGTCCTTCAAGTCGCACGTTGCTTTCTACCACATCGTTTTAAACGAAGTTTTACCATAACATTCCTTTAATTTAATTTGGAACCAGTATGCAATTAATTCCATTATGGAATCAATGAATAGTCATTGGTTTGGTCGGTACCCAGTAATCTAATCTATATTTTATGTTTCCTTATATATTAAATATAGTTTATGGAGAAGTGCAGAAAAAATAAGATTTCATCCCAGATCGCTCTATTTCGATTATTTATATTCTATATATAATAATAGAATCTTCAGAAATTATATTATAGAAATTATATATTTATATATTAAAAATAACATTAATAATAATAATAACACTACTAAAATTAAAATTAGAGTTATAGTTTTTGTAAATCTTATACTCTTAAAAATCCCGCAAAGATATTGAATGATCAACCAAATAATTTGCAACATCAATAGAGGTTGCATAATAATAAGGCGAATTTTTTAAATTCTGAATTTTTTGTCATATCATAATAATTCTATAAATTATTCTATATAAGTCTCTAATTATGATTCAGTAAAGTCTATAATAATATTGGACTATGGTCAGTGTGTATAGACCTCTGGGACGGAAGGATTCGAACCTCCGAATACCGGGACCAAAACCCGTTGCCTTACCGCTTGGCCACGCCCCATTTAGAATTTCTATTTAACACTAATAAACACTAACAGTGGTACTGGTTGTTCGTCAACTTGAGCGAAAATGTCATCTATTAAATAAATTCTAATAAATTAGATTTTTGAGAGAATTTTTCTATGGGTAAATATAGAAATCTAGAATGAACCAAATGAATTTATTGATAATTATATCTAATTCAATTAAGATATTCTATGTAACTATGATTTATTCGATTCATTTAGAATTGAAGAAGGTTTTTGATTTTATTTTTATTCCTTTACCCTGGTATAAATAATGCAACTTCTGAATAACTCAATCAAAATAAATATAATTACCCCGAAGAACAAAATGTTTGTTATGCTTAATATATTAAGTTTAATCTGTATCTGTCTTAATTCTACCCTTTATTCAAGTAGTTTTTTCGCCGCCAAATTACCCGAAGCCTACGCTTTTTTAAATCCAGTCGTAGATGTTATGCCAGTAATACCTCTTCTTTTTTTTCTCTTAGCTTTTGTTTGGCAAGCTGCTGTAAGTTTTCGGTGATATTTTTAATTAAATACTATTTTTGAATTAATATTTTTTAATTAAATAGTATTTAATACCGACCGAGACTAATTTATGGTTTATTGTCAAAAAAGTCTAACAATCGATAAGATCAGATAAATCTTACAGTATAAACCCTCGATTCAAAGCAAAGAGCGAAATTATGGTAGAGCTGTGATAAGTTCGGAACACCACATTTTACTTCATTATTCTGACCTTTTTTCAGTGGAAGACCTCTTAGCGTCCCCCAAAGTGTCTAATTGTGGATAGAAAAGAAAATTTTTCGTAATTTGAAAATCCCCTTGTTATTAACAATGTTTTTTTTTAATTATTTTTTTTTTATAGTCTCAAAAAAAAACTTTAGTTTATTTGGTGGCTATTTAAAAAAAGAAATATATAAACTATACTAAAATACCCTATTCTATTTTAATATATTAATTTAATATATTAATATAGTAGGGTACCCAGTATAAAATAGAAATATACGCATAGAGGATCTACTCTCTTTTTTCCTAAAAAATAATTTTGGAGATTATGTAATGCTTACTCTAAAACTATTTGTTTACACAGTAGTGATATTCTTTGTCTCTTTATTCATCTTCGGATTCCTATCTAATGATACGGGACGTAATCCTGGACGTGAAGAATAAAAAAGAAATAAGATTTTAGTTGTTTTTCTTGCTCATTTTCATTTTAAATCTTCTTTAGTAGGATTTTAGCTCTTTCACATTTGTAACTATTAAAATAACTTAAAAAAAAGGAAATACAAAGTTATCAATCAAAACGGAAAGAGAGGGATTCGAACCCTCGGTACGAAAAACTCGTACAACGGATTAGCAATCCGACGCTTTAGTCCACTCAGCCATCTCTCCCCAACTGACAAAGAAAAGGGCAATTACTATATTACATAAGTCAAAATAGGTCGTGAAAAACTACTTTTCTTTAGTTTATCTTATCTATTTAGTTTCTCTTATCTATATTAAGATAAATAATAATAAATAAAAAAAAGTTTTTTTAGTTTGTCCAAAGAAACCTTTTTTTCCCCGACTTGGCCGGGCCAGTACCTAGCAGGGCCTGGCCTCTTTTATTCCAAGGAATCAAATTCAAAAAATTTAGTTAATTTGCAAAAAGAAAAACTTATTTTTGCTATTGAAACAATGATAAGAGAAACAATTTCGATTCCTTTAATATATAACCCAAATGTGATTTGCTATCTTAATTTCTTGGATTTTTATTTTTAGTACTTTTTAATAAAAAAAAATATCAATTAAAGTAAGATACCAAAACAGGGGAACTGTGAATTGTTGTTCACTGCATTTTTATGTTACGACTTAAATACTTTTGTCAAGCCATATCCGACAAAAACCTCTCAGCAAAAGACTTGGTATTTAAATGGATCCTAATCTCATTACGTTCTCTCGTTTATGCTCTAATTTTCATGATTCTTTTTGGATCCTATCTTCTGCTTACGAATCAATTTCTTGTTCGACAAAAATTCGATTTATACACAATAATCGTATTGTAGCGGGTATAGTTTAGTGGTAAAAGTGTGATTCGTTCTATTAATCCTTCAAAGGTTAAGGGGTCTCTCGGGGGTGATTAATATCCCATTCCCCATCAAAAACTTTATCTCGTAAAAAGGATTTACTCCTTTACCTCTGAATGAAAAAATCGAGTAAGAATATATATTCTCGTGATTTGTATCCAAGAGTCAATTAGAAATTGAAAAATTAGATTATGAAATTACGAAACATAATGTTTTTTAGTGGATCTATACTTCCAATTGAATGAATATCAGAAAGGAATCCATGGATAAAAATCGAAAATAGCTTTCTAATCGTAACTAAATCTTCAATTTTTTTTGTATTGTATAGGGAAAAATGAAGCAAAATAGCTATTAAACAATGTCTTTGGTTTACTAAAGACATCGACAAATCTTTTAGCTCGACGGAAACAAAAAGCTTTGCCTAAGGATTCTATTAAATAGAAATAGAGAACGAAGTAATTAGAAAGAGTCTTAGAAACCACTCCTTTTCTATAAGGATCGTCTAGAAAGCGGGTCGGTTATTTTGAATACATTCAGACAGAAAAGCTGACATAGATGTTATGGGTCGAATTTTTTTAATGTCGTTCATATCTTAATCTTACATTTCGAAATGGATTCATCTTCCATAAAGGAGCCGAATGCAACCAAAGTTTCATGTTCGGTTTTGAATTAGAGACGTTAAGAATGATGAATCTACGTCGACTATAACCCCTAGCCTTCCAAGCTAACGATGCGGGTTCGATTCCCGCTACCCGCTTTTACTTACTTTATCTCTTAACTCTAGTCAATATTTCTAGTAATCTCGCTATTTTTTAAAATCTATTTGAAATTCAATATTATTAAAAAAAAAATATATATATATATGAATCAAATTTCAAAAATTAAAAACAATTCTAAAACACTATAAGTAATCCAATGCAGTATTCAAGTGAATACGCAATTCCCATAAGTTTTTCACATAGTTCTTTTTTCCGAAAAAGAAAGGGAAAAAAATATATGGAAATGAAAAGCGTCCATTGTCTAATGGATAGGACAGAGGTCTTCTAAACCTTTGGTATAGGTTCAAATCCTATTGGACGCAATTTATTTCCATATATCTTTTATATTTCTCTGTCAAGAACGCTTTTTTGAATGATTTGAATAAGAGATAAGATCCACTTCTTAATATACACTTTTTACTTAGAATTTACCTTACCGATTTAAAGTAATTAATTTACTTATATTTGTTATTAATACTTCTTATTGAAGGAGAAAACGCTCCAGCTGTTCTTGAATAGCTTCTTTCAAAAGGACTTCTGCTTCCTCAGTAAATGTCTTGGTAAAAGAGATGATTTCTTGGAATTGAGGTTTATTAGTTTTTAAGTAAGTACGTAAATCAACG